CGTCCTGAATGGTCTGAGGATTTCCGGGAATGGAATAGAGAGACCCATCTTAAATGTACCTATAACGGCACTCCATTATCCGAAACAGAATTTCCAATAAATTGGTGGCAAGAGGGTCTTCAGATCAAAATAGTATTTCCTTTCTGTCTGAAACCTTGGCACAAATCAAATCTAATGAAAAATCAAAAAGAAGATGAAATTAAAGAAGGTGATTCTTGTTTTTTAACAGTTTGGGGACGGGAAACTGAAGTTCCTTTTGGTGAGCCCCGAAAACGACCTTCCTTTTTTAAACCCATTTTAAAAGAATTAAAAAAAAAAATTAGAAAACGTAAAAAGAAGTATTTTCAAGTTCTAACAGTTTTCAAAGGAAAAACAAAATTACCTCGAAAAGTTTCAAAAGAAACAAACAAATGGGTTCTCAAAAGTGTTTTTTTTATAAAAAGAATAATAAAAACACTTTCAAAAGTAAATCCAATTCTCTTAGTTAGATTAAGAGAAGTAGAAGTATATGAATCGAGCAAAATTAAAGAAGAAAAAGATTCCATAATAAGTAATCAGATAATTCACGAATCATTTAGTCAAATTGCATCTCCGAGTTGGCCAAATTCTTCATTGACAGAAAAAAAAATCAAGGATCTGACCGATAGAACAAATAAAATAAAAAAAAAAATAGAAAGAATCAAAAAAGAGAAAGAAAAAGTCACTTCAAGAATAAATAATCTTAGTCTTAACAAAACAAGTTATAATGCAAAAATATTCAACAAAAAATGGAAAATATTCAAAAGAATAAGTACTCGATTAATCCTAAATTTGGCATTTTTTGTTCAAAATTTTCCATTTTTTGTTGAATATTGGATTCAAAAACAAATTTTTAAATTTAATAAAGATAAAGAAAGTAGAATATATAAAGAAAGTAGAATATATAAAAAATACGAAATGGTTCTGATTTTTTTTGAATTAACAAAAAAAATAACAAAAAAAATTGAAGAAAGAATTCATAAAAAAAAGAAAACTCCAATTGCGTTTATTTTGACTATAAAAAACTCGCTTGATCATATTAGTAATATTAAAGCAAATTCACATTTTTTTCATGACTTATCATACGTGTCACAAGCATATGTATTTTACAAATTATCACAAATTCAAGTTAGTAACTCGTTAAGATCTGTTGTTCAGCAATATCGAGGAATCCACCCCTTTCTTAAGCCTAAAATAAAGGATTTTTTTGAAACTCAAGGAATGGTTCATTCGAAATTAGCAGATAAGAAACTTTCGAATTATGAAATCAATCGATGGAAAAACTGGTTAAAAGGAATGATTCATTCGAAATTAGCAGATAAGAAACTTTCGAATTCTGAAATCAATCAATGGAAAAACTGGTTAAGAGGGAATTATCAATACCATTTATCTCAGACCAGATGGTCTAGATTAATACCAGAAAAATGGCGAAATACAATTCATCGGCGTCGTATAGCTAAAAAAGAAAATTTAAGCAAATGGCATTCATATGAAAAAGACCAATTAATTGATTCCAAAAAAAAATTTCAAGTATATTCATTATTGAATCAAGACAATAATTTTCTAAAAAACTATAGATATGATTTTTTATCATATAAATTTCTTAATTATGATTATGAAAATAAGACGCAAAGTTTTTGTTATAGATCTCCCCTTCATAAGAACCAAGAGATTTCTTATAATATGGGAAACCCGACGGAGCGAAAATATTTGGATTGGAAAATTGTCAATTCTTATCTTCAGCAAAAAAAAGAGATTTTTGGTCTTTTTTATCTTATGATGATGATTCCCGAAATCAATCCAATCAATCCACCAAATTCCTACAAAGAGTTTTTTGATTGGATGGGAATGAATGAAAAAAAAATGCCAAAGCATTCCATATCGAATCTGGACCTTTGCATATCGAATCTGGACCTTTGTTGGTTCTTCCCAGAATTTGTGTTACTTTATAAGACATATAAAATGAAACCTTGGTTTATACCAAGCAAATTACTTCTTTTCAATTTAAATGATCAAAAAATGAATGAAAAGGAAGAAAAGGAAAAAGGAAGTTTTTTGATAGCATTGAATAAAAAGCATCCAAATCAAGAAGAAAAAGAACCCACAAGCGGAATAGATTGGAGATCCGCTATCTCACACCATGACCACGACGAAATATTGTCACCAGAGTGGGAAAAATGCGCAAAGACCACGGAAGAACTAGATTTCTTCCTGGAACATTATTTGCTTTTTCAACTTGGATGGGCTAAGACTGTGAATGAAAGAATGATCAATAATTTCAAGGTATATGCTCTCTTGATTAAACTGATAGATCCAAGACAAATTATTATATCCTCGACTCAAAAGAAAACACTGAGTTTGGATATAATACCGAATCAGAGAGATTTCCATATTTCAGAATTCGTACGGGGTGGAACATTTTTTTTAGAACCCATTCGTCGGCCTAGACAAAAAGATGGGCAATTGATTCTGTATCAAACCATAGGTATTTCGTTGGTTCATAAGAGTAACCATCAAACGAATAAAAAATACCAAGAGCAAAGATATGTTTCAAAACATAATTTTGGTGAAACTATTTCACCACGTCAGAGAATAGCTGGAAATAGAGACAAAAATCGTTTTGATTTACTTGTTCCTGAAAATATTTTATCGTTTAGGCGTCGTAGAAAATTAAGAATTCTAATTTGTTTCAATTCAAAGAATAGAAATTATATAGACAGAAATCCGGTATTTTCGAACGAAACGAACGTAAAAAACCGCAGCCAAGTTTTATATAACAATAACCATCTTGATAGAGAGAAAAATCAATTAATGAAAGTCAAGCTCTTTCTTTGGCCTAATTATCGATTAGAAGACTTAGCTTGTATGAATCGTTATTGGTTTGATACCAATAATGGCAGTCGTTTCAATATGTTAAGGACATATCTCTACCCCCGATTGAAAATTTATTGAAAATGTTAAGGACAATACACTGTTTATATATATCCTATACCCTATAATTATATACCCTATCCTATTATAGGATATAGGAAAACAAACAAATATACAGATCACATATCTTCTCTCACATTTCATTCTAGTACCCAGAAATGAATAATTTCTCAATTAGATCCCGAAATGAATCAACAAAATCTTCTTCGTTTTAGGTCTAAATTCTTCGATGAAAAAATGTACCAATCTTTTTCTATTCCCATCTAAATCCAATTTGAAATTGGATTGATTGATTTGAATTCAGAAAATTAGGATTTCATAAAGAAATTTGGGTTAGATTATTATATTCAAATTATATTCAAATTAATAGCATTATTATTACTGATCGGTAAAATCTATATCTGTAAAAAAGAGGGGGGAATTTTTTTATGGTCAAAAATTCATTCATTTCAGTTATTTCTCAAAAAGAAAATGAAGAAAACAAGGGGTCTGTTGAATTTCAAGTATTCAGTTTCACCACTAAGATAAGGAAACTTACTTCACATTTAGAATTGCACAAAAAAGACTTTTCATCTCAGAGAGGTTTGCGAAAAATTTTGGGAAAACGTCAACGACTGCTGGCCTATTTGTCAAAAAGAAATAGAGGGCGTTATAAAGAATTAATCGGTAAGTTGGATATTCGAGAGATAAAAACTCGTTAATTTGAAGCGCGATACCGTTTGCGCTTAGTCGTTTTAATTTTTATGAACTTCTTTTTACTTTCAGCAATGCATGGAAGAATGACTCGGGAAAAACTTATGATTGCACCAACTACAAGAAAAGACCTCATGATAGTCAATATGGGCCCTCACCACCCATCAATGCATGGTGTTCTTCGACTGATCGTTACTCTCGATGGTGAAGATGTTATTGACTGTGAACCAATATTGGGTTATTTACATAGAGGGATGGAGAAAATTGCGGAAAATCGAACAATTATACAATATTTGCCTTATGTGACACGTTGGGATTATTTAGCTACTATGTTCACAGAAGCAATAACCGTAAATGGACCCGAACAGCTGGGCAATATTCAAGTACCTAAAAGGGCTAGCTATATCAGAGCGATTATGTTGGAGTTGAGTCGTATCGCTTCCCATTTGTTATGGCTTGGCCCTTTTATGGCAGATATTGGGGCACAGACCCCTTTCTTCTATATTTTTCGAGAACGCGAATTAATATATGACCTATTTGAAGCTGCTACCGGTATGCGCATGATGCATAATTATTTTCGTATCGGAGGAGTCGCTGCCGATCTACCTCATGGCTGGATAGATAAATGTTTGGATTTTTGTGATTCTTTTTTAAGCGGGGTTGCTGAATATCAAAAGCTTATTACGCGGAATCCTATTTTTTTAAAACGAGTTGAGGGCGTAGGCATTATTGGCGGAGAAGAAGCACTAAATTGGGGTTTATCAGGGCCAATGCTACGAGCTTCCGGAATACAATGGGATCTTCGTAAAGTTGATCGTTATGAGTGTTACGACGAATTTGATTGGGAGATTCGATGGCAAAAAGAAGGGGATTCATTAGCCCGTTATTTAGTACGAATCAGTGAAATGACAGAATCCATCAAAATTATCCAACAGGCTCTGGAAGGAATTCCCGGGGGGCCCTTTGAAAATTTAGAAGGCCGACGCTTTGATAGAATAAAAGATCCCGAATGGAATGATTTTGAATATCGATTTATTAGTAAAAAACCTTCTCCAACTTTTGAATTATCCAAACAAGAACTTTATGTAAGAGTCGAAGCACCAAAAGGTGAATTGGGGATTTTTCTGATAGGAGATCGCAGTGTTTTTCCTTGGAGATGGAAAATCCGACCGCCGGGTTTTATCAACTTGCAAATTCTTCCGCAGCTAGTTAAAAGAATGAAATTGGCCGATATTATGACGATACTAGGTAGCATAGATATCATTATGGGAGAAGTTGATCGTTGAAATGATAATTGATACACCAGAAATACAAGCCATCAATTCTTTTTTCAGATTGGAATCCTTAAAAGAAGCCTACGAGATCATATGGATGCTTGTCCCTATTTTCATTCTTGTATTAGGAATTACACTAGGTGTACTAGTAATTGTTTGGTTAGAAAGAGAAATATCTGCAGGGATACAACAACGTATTGGCCCCGAATACGCGGGGCCTTTGGGAATTCTTCAAGCTTTAGCAGATGGTACAAAACTACTTTTCAAAGAGAATCTTCTTCCATCTAGAGGAGATACTCGCTTATTCAGTATCGGGCCATCCATAGCAGTCATATCTATTTTACTAAGTTATTCAGTAATTCCTTTTAGCTATCGCTTTATTCTAGCCGATCTTAGTATTGGTGTTTTTTTATGGATCGCCGTTTCAAGCCTTGCTCCCGTTGGACTTCTTATGTCGGGATATGGATCCAACAATAAATATTCCTTTTTAGGTGGATTAAGGGCTGCTGCTCAATCAATTAGTTATGAAATACCATTAACTCTATGTGTATTATCAATATCTCTACGTGTGATTCGGTAAGACATCAAATTTTCCCTATTTCTTTTCAGAAAGTTAAATGATTTGAATATCCATTTTTTTATTCATCGTTGGGTTGATGAATTAAACCAGATAGTTATATGAGTGAAATAAAACGGCTTAAAAATTTGCTGTTAAAGGACTTCAATCTCATTTCCTATGTACAAGAATTAAGTGAAAGTAAACATAAGCAGTCGAGACTGTTTACCCCAAGATTGGTTGGTTAGTCATCATGGCTTGAAGCGGGTTCAAAAGATCAACCATATGGGGTTTTTACTATACTATTACCATAGATGTATTACCCTACTAATGCGAGATTCCAAAAAATAAATAATAAGTGGATGGTTAGGAAGACCAAGATACACAAAGGATTAGTAATGGAGATTCTTTAAATTATACAATAGGATATTTTTTATAGAAAAGTAATTCAAATTGGGGCTAAAAATTGGTAGAAATGATTAAGAAGTACTCCCCGCGATTTCGATCCAGAGTATGTTCCTATCCACCGATTAAGTAAATAACTATCAAGAACGAAGAAATCTTTTACTTTGGATTTTTCTAAGAAAGGAGAATAGGGACGAAATAAAATTCTTGTTATGTAATGCAATGCTAATTCTTTTTCGTAATCGAAAATTATAAAATGATAGGTTGAAATATCTATGCGATATTTCTCTAAAAAGTCTTTTTTCATTCAAGGATAATGTTATTAATCAACAAAGAAAACTGAAACTTTTTAAAAGATGAGATCAATTCAGAAGCACTTTTTATTATAAATCTAGCAGACAGAATTCCATTGGTCTAATTCTAGGCATTAGGATAAGAGTTTGATTCTATATCGATCCTACAAAGACATTACAAAGACATTAACATAAATAATGTTGAAAGGTGTTGAAAGGTCCGTAGATTTTTTGTGACTGTGACCTATGAGGAGCCGTATGAGGTGAAAATCTCATGTACGGTTCTGTAATAGCGACGGGAATAGTGATGTTATCGTCGACTATGATTATCTAACAGTTTAAGTACAGTTGATATAGTTGAAGCACAATCAAAATATGGTTTTTGGGGATGGAATCTGTGGCGTCAACCTATAGGGTTTATCGTTTTTATAATTTCTTCCCTAGCCGAGTGCGAGAGATTACCCTTTGATTTACCCGAAGCAGAAGAAGAATTAGTAGCAGGTTATCAAACCGAATATTCAGGTATCAAATTTGGTTTATTTTATGTTGCTTCGTATCTAAATTTACTAGTTTCTTCATTATTTGTAACAGTTCTTTACTTGGGGGGTTGGAATCTTTCTATTCCATACCTATTTTTTCCCGAGCTTTTTAAGATAAATAAAAGAAGTCAAGTTTTTGGAATAATAATTGGTATCTTTATTACATTAGCTAAAACTTATTTGTTCTTGTTCATTTCGATTGTAACAAGATGGACTTTGCCGAGACTGAGAATGGACCAACTATTAAATCTTGGATGGAAATTTCTTTTACCCATTTCTCTAGGTAATCTATTATTAACAACTTCGTCCCAACTTCTTTCACTCTAAAGGAATAGAATATTCTATTCTTCACAACTTATCTCAAACAAGAAAAAGAAACAAGTCAAATTATTTATAGATATTCAGATATGTTCCCTATGCTAACTCAATTCTTGAACTCTGGTCAACAAACAATACGAGCTGCCAGGTACATTGGTCAAGGTTTCATGATTACGCTGTCCCATGCGAATCGTTTACCTGTAACTATTCAATACCCCTATGAAAAGTTGATCACATCAGAACGTTTCCGGGGCCGAATCCACTTTGAATTCGATAAATGCATTGCTTGTGAAGTATGTGTTCGTGCATGTCCTATAGATCTACCCGTTGTAGATTGGAAATTGCAAACTGATATTCGAAAGAAACGATTACTTAATTACAGTATTGATTTTGGAATCTGTATATTTTGTGGTAATTGCGTCGAGTATTGTCCAACAAATTGTTTATCAATGACTGAAGAATATGAACTTTCT